TTCGTTCTCTCTCCATTTTGAGTTTGTTACCCGGACTATAGTCATCAAATTGGTATTGGTTACCACGATTCGTCCTTATTCAGAATTCAGAATCAGGTACTACTTTATAGTCCGGAAAATTGAAACGACCGTTTGACGAAAAGATTTATTCATTATCTGTTTTCTTATTTGAAAATCGTTTTCTTTTGAAACCCTTTTAAATAAAATGCGAGCTTTATTTTTGATATTTTAAAGGCTCTACTCACTTGTATTTGTAGAAGTCTTTTTTGATTTGAATTCAATTAGAAGTTGATGGGAATGAACCATAACTATGTAGACCTAGTCCTACTAAATTGACTCCAAAATAGCATATCCAAATTATAAGAAAGCCTATAGACGCAACAATTGCGGAATTAGTACCCTGCAAACTTCTCTTTTTTCGAGTATGTAAATAAATTGCAAATACTATCCAAGTAATAAACGCCCAAGTTTCTTTTGGATCCCAACTCCAATAAGATCCCCACGCTTCATTAGCCCACACTGCCCCCGAGAGTATTCCTATGGTTAAAAAGATAAACCCTAGACCAATAACCTGATAACTCCAAAAATCCAATTCTTGAATTAATTGGGTCTTATAATAATTATTATAATTAAAAACAAAAATTTTTTTATAAAAAATTTCAGTAAATAAAAAATCTTTGCTCTTGGAAAAAAACTTTCCATCTTTTCTAAATGTAATGACCATAAGTGCTACTGATAATAAAGATCCGCACAAAAGGGCTGCGTACCCTAATATCATGAGACTTACGTGCATTATTAACCACTCGGATTGAAGAGCGGGTACTAATATTGAAGATTTTTGTATTTCGGTTAAAATACCCGAAGTAGCAAAACCTTGCGTAAAAACAGTACTTTGGCTCGTTATTGTGCTTAACAATTTTGTATTTTTTGTAAAATATGCAATGCTATGAATAAGAGCGAAACTCCATGAAAGAAAAATTAATGATTCAGATAAATCACTTAGTGGGAAATGCCCCAAATAAATCCAATGAGTAGCTAATAATCCTGTTATACAGAAAAAAGTGACTAACATGCCCCTTTCTGATGAATCATAGAGTTTTTTGATTTCGTCGGCTAAAAATATTCTCAACTTAATTGTAATTAAAATTGAAACTATCGAAAAGGAAATATGAGTTAATATATGCTCTAAGGTTGAAACTATCATACAAAAAAAGAAGAGAAGAGTATAGACCCCAAGTAGATCATAAAAAATAAAATAAAGTAAATCGCGAATTGAATTCCTTTTAGCATTATAAGATATATTCTAATGATATAATAAGAATTGATATAATAAGAATACCTCAATTTTTTTAGAAGGCGGTATGCCGCCACTCGGACTCGAACCGAGATGCGCTAGCACTGCTTCCTAAGAGCAGCGTGTCTACCAATTTCACCATAGCGGCGTGTCTTACCCATACATAGAAGATTCTAATTATAAGTTCTAAATAAGCAATTAAGTGATCTGGGCAAAATTTTAAAATGATTAGTAAAAAACTTTACAGATAAAAGAGAGTAATGCGAGGGTTGCTTTTGGTAGTTGAAAGCCCTTTTTGAATATCTTTCTTTTAAGATACTTAATTAAGATACTTAAGGGCTTCGCGGCTTGCATAGAATTAAACTACGGTTCACTTTATTAACTAGATTAACTAGATCATTTCATCTTTACAAAGAAATGAAGTTGATCAATCAAAACCAAATCAAAATAAAATAATTTTAATTCATTGAATAATTTTAATTTGAGTAGAGTGGTGCATGCTACAAACAAATAAGTCGATGGGTAAAGTCAGATTGTCTCCAAAATAAAGAGAAAGTCTTTTTTTAAGCCACGGCATATGACAGGTTCCCTGGTTTTTAAAAATTGAATGTTAATTCATTCGAACTATATAAAGAAAGAATCCCTGACATATCCAATATCCAAATAAAAAAATTTTTAGCTGAGTATAGACGGTTCTTACCCTCCCCCACACACATGGATAGAAGCGTGTATATAATTAAATAACTAATATAAAGAATTTAGTATAGTATAAATAATAAATATTAGATAAATCAGAATAAACTTTAAGTCCCATACGATGAAAATTTTAAGTAACATTTTTAAATAAATTGATTTTTACTTTCAATAAAAAAGTCTATTTTTAAATCCTATCAAAAAAATAGGGACTCGAGAAAGTCCATCTATTTCTAATCTCTAATATAAATAATTAAAAAAAAATTGATCCAAAAATAAGCCTTCACAAGTAACATTAATGGATAATCCGCTTGGCAAGGATAACAAAATGGATAAGTCGTTCTTAGAAGTTTTCAAACACATATTTTTTTAACCAAGGAAAAAATTCGCGGTAAAGACAAGATACAAGATACACTTGGAGCACAAAACCCGTGCTCCGAAACAAAAATCTGTTTAGCACGGGTTTGAAGTAAAAAAAAATTAAACGTATTCTGGTAGAGTTTTATGGAACAGATCAATAAGCTAGACCCATACTCCGAGTTGTTTCACGCCCTAAATAAACTCGGACACTCAAGAAATCCGTTGGACAAGCGGATTCACATCTCTTACAACCTACACAATCCTCTGTTCTTGGAGCAGAGGCAATTTGTTTAGCCTTACATCTGTCCCACGGTATCATTTCTAAAACATCGGTAGGGCAGGCTCGGACACATTGAGTACATCCTATACATGTATCATAAATTTTTACAAAATGGGACATTTGATTTATACATTTCTTAACATCATAAATTTTTGATCTAGTATCCTTAATAAGATAGAAAATAAACTAAAAAAACCCAATCCTTTTTTTAGATACCAAATGACTCAATGAGTTATCAGAATTTTTCTAATAAATAGACTTCTGGATTGGTGAGAGAGGGCTAAAATACTTGGATTTCTTGTGGTTTGGCAAACATGATAATTTCTGATAAAATTATCACCATTCAATATTAGAGATACCTAATTTTTTTGTTTACGAGAAATTGACGAAATAATCCCCCTGAGTTCTATTAAATTAGATTATTCTATTTTAACTTATTTTATTATATTAAATAAATTAAGTAGATTAAATAAATAAGTGCTTAAAATTTTATATAAATATTTTCCTTTATTTATTGATGAGTTTTTGTATCGCGAAGCTCCAATTTATCAATTAAGTCTTTATAACGTATTTTACTTTTTTTTGATAAATAAGCTAGTAATCGCTGACGTTTTCCCAAAATTTTACGCAAACCTTTTTGAGATAAAAAGTCTTTTTTATGCAATTTTAAATGGGAAGTAAGTCTCCGTATCTTTTTGGTAAAATTAAATATTTGAAATTCAACGGACCCCCTGTTTTCTTTGTTTTCTTTTTGAGAAATAACCCAAATAGATAAGTTTTTGACCATAAAATAAATTATCCCCCTTACATGATATGGATTTTTTTTAACGAACTTTATTTATAAAGAAAAAGAATGCAAAAAATTTTTTTTAGATAGAATAAATTATAAATTGCTTTAGGAACCCCTAAGTCTATCTGTTTATTGCTATCCATTCGAATCACTAGAAAATCCTATTTGGTTTATACCCCGCTACAGGATTAGATATTCGTACTATCCATGAATTTTCCGTGGTAGATACATATGGAACCTTAGGATACTGAAACGACTGCCATTAGTAGTATCAAACGAATAACGATTCATACAAGCTAAATCTTCCAATCGATAATTTGGCCAAATAAATTTTTGAATTAATTCCCGTTTATCATTCTGCCGAGGATTCCTTTCCTCCCAAAATAGATTACAGTTTTTGCTGCAAAATATGGAAGTGGTATTCACTCCATTCCAATTTTTATAATTAAAACAAATTAAAGTTCTCAATTCTCTACGACACCTAGACGATAAAATATTTTCAAGAACAAGCACATCCAAATGATTGTTCTCGACAGCTCTAATTATTCTTGTTTTTCGGTATTTTTTATTAGTTTGGTCTTTACTCTTATGAACCAAGGAAATGCCTACGATTTTATACAGCAAAAACTTTCCATCGGTTTTTATCGATAGTGGAAGGGGATCCATAACCAATCCCGTCCTTTTTAAAAATTCTGGAACATTCAAAAGATTAGTCATACTTGGCATTATGCGCAAATTCAATTTTCTCCTTTGAATGCACGATAGCGTCATTTTTTTTCGATTTCTCAGCCTAAGCAGGAGACAATATATCTGGATATTTTTGAAAAAGCTTTTATTGAAAGTCTGATCCCCTCTCAATTGAAAAAGGAAATACTTTTTCGTGAATAACTCCAGTTCCAGTTCCGTTTCCTTTTTCGTATCTGATTTTGTGGAATCTTCTTCAAGATATTTTTGGGTTTCCGCGATGTTTTTTTGTTGACTATCTGTTTCACTATCGGTTTCACTTTTTTGTTGACTATCTATTTCACTTAGATTCGAATTTAAAAGAAGTATTTTACTTGGTATAATCCACGGTTTCGTTTTATATACATTAAAAAGCCACACAAATTCTGGGAAAAACCAAAGTTCCAGATTCGTAATGGGACGGTTTAATATTTGTTCATTCATTCCCATCCAATCAACTAAAGAATTTGTAGAATTGGGTCGATTTATTTCTGTATTTTGATGAATTGGAAGAGAAAAAAGTTCTTTCTCTTTTTTATCAATTTGATCAATTAATTGATAATTATAATTTCCAATTGTACTATCTTTATTACTGCTGGTATTTACCGCGACCCAGGACTCAATATCTACTTTTTTTCTAAGAGAAAAATGTATATTTTTCCAAATCAAATATTTTCTATCGAGATTTTTTCCTATGTATGGAATATCTACTCTTTTTATTTTTCCAGGGATATTTGGAGTTATCGCAAATAAGTAGTTTTGCGACATGTTGTCATTATGATAAATTGCTTGCCCTTTAGTTACTTTCGGGGTTGATCTATACAAAACCGAGGCACTTTTTTTTTCATAATTAATGGATTTATACGATAAAAGATCATATTGATAGCATTTTTTAGAATTATCTTTTTGATTTGAGACTGACTTAGGAACATTTTGTTTCTTGTAATCACTCAATCGGTATTTTCCGTGCGAATTCCATTTGTTTAAATATTTTTCTTTAGGCCTATGATATTTAGTAACCCTATTTCGCCATTTTTGTTTTTGTGATATTAAGCTAAACCAGAAAATAGGAGATAAATCGTATTTAGAATTCAATCTTAACCAATTTTTCCATTGACTTGTTTTAGGCCACTGAAGTTTTTGATGTATTACTTCAGATTTAAATATTCCTTCTGTGTGAACCAAGTCCTTTATTTGAGTTTGAATGAAGAAAGATATTACAGTATGTTGAAGAACAGATATTAATTTACATATGTTCAAAACCCCGGTTTGCGATATTTTGTAAAATACATATGCTTGTGACAAGTTCGAGAAATCACAAGAAAGATCTAAATTTTTCTTACAATTCTTAGATGTTTTTAATTTTGAAAGAAAGTGAATTTTATTTTTAGTTTCTTTATTAATATTAATTCGTTTTTTAGTTCTTTCATTCTTCAAAATAGATTTAGAAATAAACTTTTTTGTTGATTCAAGGAAGAGTTGTGTAGTCATTCGGCAAATATATATAGTATATAAAAAAATATCGTTATAGACTCTTTGATTCAATAATTTTTGAAAATAAGAAAATTTCCATATTAAGACTTTGACCATTTTACAAATAGTTTTTGACAACGCTAATCTATAACTTCTTTTGTAAGTACTAATATATAGTTCTAGAGTTACTTTTTTTTTATCTTCGGTCATTCTTTCGATTTTTTTTTTAATTGTCCTTGTTCTATCAGACATATTCCGCATTTTTTCTATCAGTGAAGAATTTGTACAACTTGGAATTTCTTCAATTTGACGAAATGATTCATTCATTATCTGTTTTCTTATTTGAAAATCGTTTTCTTTTGAAACCCTTTTAAATAAATTGATTTTTACTTTTGAAAAAATGCGGGCTTTAATATTTACAATTTTTTTATCAAGTTCCTGCAAAACGGGCTCAAAAAAGAAAGGTGTTTTTCGGGGATGACCAAAGGGCTGCTCTGTTTCCCTTCCCCAAACTGTTAAAAAGCAAAAGTCATAGTGAGAGGTTCGCGGTTTATATGCGTGCCAAGGTTTCAAACAGAAAGGAAATAGAATTTTTATTTGAATCCCTTCCGTCAACCAATTTTCCGGAAATTTTTTTTGCGATAACGGAATACCATTATAAGTACACTTAATGTGAGTTTCTCTATTCCATTCCTGTAAATCTTCAGACCATTCAGGAATTTGACATAGTAGTATACGCCCAATATTTTTGCCGAGTATCAATGAAGGTAAGATAATTTTTTTTCTAATAAATGATTGGGTTAGTAACAACAAACCCCTTATTATTTGGGCAAGAGGAAAAACATCCCAGGCTTCCCCTATCTCTAATCGTTCTTTTTGCTCTCGTCGTTTATTTTCCCCTTTTTCTTCTTTTTTTGTTCTTTTTCTTTTTGTTTGTTTGTCTGTAGACTTTAAAATCCCGAACACGTGTCGAGCTGACAAATTTATAAAAATTTGTTTCAGGCGTGGGAAAGAAAAAACGATTCTAAGCCTGTCAAAAAAAAGGGGGGAGTGCACGTTTGCGTTAAAAAGTTCCTGAAGAAATATTTTACGCCTTTGAGTTCGCATCGAGTCTTTGATTAAGCCTTGACGAAAATCAGATTGTTGCGGATATCGTATAACAACAAGCTTCTCGTCGGATTTAGATTTATTTTTAGTTTCTAGATTCGTATCTTTTGTAGTATTAGTTTTACTATTCGTAGTTGCGGCCTCTTTGGTAGGATCAAAAATAACTACGCTTATCCCCTTTCTTGAACGAATATCATGATCTTCTGGTGGGTTTTTGTAATAGGATATTTGTTCCAATTCAGTAATTAATTTGTATGACCATCGGGGGGCGTTTTTCCTTATTTCTTCTATTGGAATATATTTTCTTATAAAGTTTGGATCATGGGTCTCAATTGGATTGACTAAAAATTCTGTTTTTTGGTCTGGATCCGTTAAATTTAAATTAGATGATAAAGTTGAGAAGTCGGAAATTTCTAAGGGTTTTTTTTCAAAAGTATACATCTTTTGGTTAAAATTTTTGGAATTTGTATTCAGGAGAACTAAAGCATGAAGTCGATTTAGTATAATTGTCTCTCTCAAATGTTCGCTCAAAGTATCGTTTATAGTCAAAGTATCGTTTATAGTCAAAAGCCCTCTTTTGATTCTTCCGCGATGTGGCCCAGTTAATAAAGGATCATAATTTTCTGGTAGGTATTCTTGTTTAGTCTCATCATTGTGTATACACAATCGAGTTCTTGTTGTTTCAAATTGAATTCTCGGCAAGGCTACTGCTTTGTCTAGATTGTTCACTCGATTTAAAAAATAAATTCTCCGATAATTCATTTGTTTTTTGTTTCTAGA